GCTATGAACTTAGAAGAGGAGAGCAAATTGAAGAAATGACCTTAAATCTTTGTGTACTGACTCCTAATCGAATTATTTGGGATTCAGAAGTGAAAGAAATCATTTTATCTACTAATAGTGGCCAAATTGGCGTATTACCAAACCACGCCCCTATTGCCACAGCTGTAGATATAGGTATTTTGAGAATACGCCTCAACGACCAATGGGTAACGATGGCTGTGATGGGCGGTTTCGCTAGAATAGGCAATAATGAGATCACCATTTTAGTAAATGATGCAGAGAAGGGTAGTGACATTGATCCACAAGAAGCTCAGCGAACTCTTGAAATAGCTGAAGCTAACTTGAGTAGAGCTGAAGGCAAGAGACAAGCAATTGAGGCGAATCTAGCTCTTAGACGAGCTAGGACACGAGTAGAGGCTATCCATGTTATTTCGTACTAGTCGATGCATCAGAATAATCAAAAGAAGTTCTGTTTATACACCATATTTTGATTCCGCCAATTGGATACAATCAAGTGTAATCTGATGTACACAAAAAAAAACAACAAATACAAATATGAGTATGAGTAGTGGGAGGATAATAGGGAAAGGGTAAAAAATCCATAAAAAAAGAAAAGAAGGTGGGTAGAAAAACGGATTAGATACCAGAGTCAATGGTATCTAATAAGTTCTACCTACTATTGGATTTGAACCAATGACTCCCGCCGTATGAAAGCAATACTCTAACCACTGGGTTAAGTAGGTCATTTATCATCACAAAGAGAAAGAAAAAATGGGACCAATCACATCGGAGATTATAGACAGAATATGACTTCTCAGCAATACCAATCCTTGGCAGGAAACGGATCAGAGAGCTATCATGTGGGATTATGGAATATCCATCTTGACAAGAAATTATCTAGATGTTAATATGTCTATGACAAGGGCTATAGCTCAGTTAGGTAGAGCACCTCGTTTACACGCGCGCCAATGCTTTTTCAGAGGAGCCCATCATGCAATCAACAGAATTGATCTTATTGAGAAATCGATGTCTTACTCCATGGATTCGAGGAACAAGAGAACAATAGCATGACAAAAATTTGGTTCGGTCCGATTCAGGTGCCAATTCAGGTACCAAATAGAACCCATCATTGGTTTGATCATTGATAAGGTGAATACCCAGTCTATTCAATGCTAGGCATAATGAGTATAAGGACCTCAAAATAACCTCTTTTCGTCCTATGAACTTTAAGGTGTATGAAGTATCATATTTGACTCTTGGGACGGATCGATAGAGACTCCATTTAACTTAGGTTGATCTAGGCCGGAGGCAGACCTACGTCAGGGTAACCCTTCTTTGAAACACTTTGGTATTGCTCCTGGATCAGAATACAAATAATGAATCCGAGCGCATGGAGCCATCTCGTTATCTTCCTGTCAAGAAACAAATATGGTGGACTAGCCGATCTTTCTATCAGTTAATGAAGGAGCCCAATGCAAAAAAAAAAAACGCATGTTGGGTCTTTGAAACAGTTCGAATCATTTCGATAATAATCAGTTTGATCTGTTTTATCGAGAAGGTCTACGGTTCGAGTCCGTATAGCCCTATACATTTTTGTATTCATTTCCTAATTAGTGCGCGTGGCCGGCCGGTTGATTGTTCCATAGAAATGGAATCATTCCCACAGGATCACGGAGATCCCTCGGGGCATGAAAACAAGAATTTATTCCAATGGATCCAACCGGATCGGTTCAAATCTTGGATAAAAAAATCCATTCTTCTTCATTAATCTTCGTGTGTGAATGACATACGACTTTTTTCTTTATTGTTCATGATCCAGGATTTAGTGATACACCTTTGCTTTGGTATACCAAAGTCAATTTATGAATTCAAAATCATAACATGGGCTGGCTCAAGAAAAACTCCAACCTAACCCAACCAAATCAAATCGAATAGTAAGTCACATGATCTAGGGCCTATTCTTGTCTTGTTCTTGTATTTGTAGAAAAACCAGAGTTTCAAAAATGAAGCTCTTTGGTAAGTTTCATTGTACAATAGGCTTTTCTTCGTATAACCGGCTTAGCAAAGCAAGTAGTCATTTTTCTGTTTCTGTACAATACTTATTTTTTTTTTTCTATTCCAATCTACCCCAATCCAGTTGTTCATCATTCCAATTCTACTTCTACCAATGCAGACTTTATGTAATAGGGGCCCATTTGAACTTGGATGAGTTAGGAATCCCCCGACGTATCGCCTTTTGGCAGAACAATAACCCCAATTCATTATTTCAGAGACAATAATTGGTCCGAAATGTATCAACGTTTGCGCCCTCTTCTATTTCTATGAGTTGGTTTTTGGATGGGGAGATTTTGTCTGTCGAATCGTTCGACAACGCGTGATTCCATTCGAAGTATCTTCTGTAGATCATTTACGATTCAGCCGACTCTACCACTAAACTATGCCCCATTTTGTAGGTTTGCTTCAAAATAAACCTTTTTATTGTCACGAAACCTAACCTGTT